GAATTTCGATGAAACAATACATCAATGAGAAGTTAGTTCAATAAGTTCATAAAATTCTTTTTGATTTTCTACATTATAGAATAGAGGTAAGGGGAAGGGGGCAAAACTCATTAAAAAAAAGAAATAGGATTGGAATCGACACATTGATTTTTTTTCACAATTCTTTTGAACCGTATGCATCCAAAGGTGCACGTACGGTTCCTCAGGGATACAATTTTGTCCTAATCAACCGACTTCATCGAGAAAGATTACTTTTTTTAGGCCAAGAGGTTGATAGCGAGATCTCGAATCAAATTGTTGGTCTCATGGTATATCTCAGCATAGAAGATGATACTAGGGATCTTTATTTGTTTATAAATTCTCCAGGTGGATGGGTAATACCAGGAATAGCCATTTATGATACTATGCAATTTGTGTTACCAGATGTACATACAATATGTATGGGATTAGCCGCTTCAATGGGATCTTTCATTCTGGTCGGAGGAGAAATTACCAAACGTCTAGCATTCCCTCACGCTTGGCGCCAATGAGTTTTTTTTATTTGATAAAAAAAAAAAAGAATACTATGCCTTCGCTGTATCGAATATGAATCAAATAAAGAATAAGTAATAATAGCATGGCACTTCGAGTTCGATATGAACAAACCATTATTGTTTTTTTTTATAACATGAGATTTTGTATCGAAATAGTAGTATGAAAGAAGGGTTATTCCCAATTTGATTTTCTGTGTCAAGCAAGAGTCAATTTCAGCGTCACAAACCATTATTCTTCCACAACAGAAGTCTCTTTCTTATTTTTATGTTATGAGAGGAAATAATAAAAAAAAGGAAAAAATCATTTTTTCCTTCTTAGATCTTATCAAAAAGAAACTTTGGGATTGCTAAACCACAAACGAGATAAATATATAAAGCAACAGAACCATCATAGTATCTTTTTAACTACTACGAAAGGAAGGGTGGTAAATGGATCATTTAATGATTTGGATCATATAGGTTCTATTTCTTCTTTTTGATAAAAGAAATTATATCAAAAAAAGAAAATCCATTGCAGAGCCGTATGCAATGTACAAAAGATGCCTGTACGGTTGTTTAATTCTATTTTTTATTGTTATTTTGATTCCCCTTACTTTAATCCATCCAATCGTGCGATATATAGATAGAAGAACCATTCATGATGTTCTATCAATATCATCAGGGTTATGATTCACCAACCTGCTAGTTCTTTTTACGAGGCACAAGCAAGGGATTTTATCCTGGAAGCAGAAGAACTATTGAAGCTTCGCGAAACTCTCACAAAAGTTTATGTACAAAGAACGGGCAACCCTTTATGGGTTATATCCGAAGATATGGAAAGGGATGTTTTTATGTCAGCAACAGAAGCTCAAGCTCATGGCATCGTTGATCTTGTCGCGATCGAAAATGAAAATACAGGGAATTCCATATAAATATATGAATTCCTTTTAAAAATTCAAAATTTAGGTGTGAATAGAAATCATTCATAATCATCAATCATCAGGTTAAGATCGATCTAAGCCAACCCGCTCTATTCTATCTAGAAGGAGATTCTATAGACACACCATGCCAACCATTAAACAACTTATTAGAAACGCAAGACAGCCAATAAGAAATGTCACGAAATCTCCCGCTCTTCGAGGATGTCCTCAGCGTCGAGGAACATGTACTAGGGTGTATGTGCGACTCGTTAAGTTCAGATCATGAGTTTGAAGAAATGCAAAAATTTTTTCCGGTATCAACGACCGCTACCAATGAATTAGGATAGATAGGGTGGAACACGGCCTTTTGATTGACTAGTATCAAGATCTATTATCTACTTAATTATGTTATGAATTTATGGTTTCTATTGGTGCAAATCCAATCACTCCGTTTGAGATGAGAAGGAATTCTCCATTGGTAACAAATAGTTATCCATTAAGCGGAGGAAAAAGGTTATGCTCCTATTCCTTTTCTTGAAAAAAAAACGGACTAACAAGGTCAGCTACCTAGCCAACTTTCAGAATTAAATACCGTCACTGTATGGATAGCTTTTTTGTGAAAAGGACTATTACTTTAGAATTAGAATTGAAAAAAGAATTCTAATTTAAAAATGGATGGGTAGAGCCAAAGAGTGTGAACTATACAAGTTCACAAGAAATTTTGATGAAATGAAAGAAGAGGCTCCGGTGTATAGAGAGGACCTCACCGTTTCAGAAGTTGCCATAGAAACGAGGAAACCCACTATTCTTTCTTCTTTAGTAGCAGTCGAATTTATTATTTCCAGGCGAAATACCTTGAAGAAAGAAAAAATCGTGGTCGGGAAGGTCATAGTCGCAAAAGCCATTGGAATTTATATTTTATATATTGGAAGAATCCGTTTTGTTATTAATCGACCGGAAGAAAAGGATGACTGAAAGAAGAGAAATCAATTAGTTATTCAATAAAGTTTCATTTGATTCAATGACCAGAGTTAAACGAGGATATACAGCTCGGAGACGTCGAAAAAAGATTCGTTTATTTGCATCAACCTTTATAGGGGCTCATTCAAGACTGACTCGAACGACTACTCAACAAAGAATGAGAGCTTTGATTTCCTCTCATCGAGATAGGAGCAGGAAAAAGAGAGATTTTCGTCGTTTGTGGATCACTCGAATAAATGCGGTAACTCGTGAGGATAAGCTATTCTATAGTTATAGCCTCTTTATCCACAATCTGTACAAAAGACAATTGCTTCTGAATCGTAAAATACTTGCGCAAATAGCCCTATCAAATAAGAATTGTTTTGATATTATTTCAAATAAAATTATCAATTAAAAAGAAAAGAATACAAATCAAATAAAGGAATAAAAGAATCTTAATAGAATCTATTATACAGAAAACAAGAATTATTGAAACAGGATTTCCCGGAGAATGGACTCCGGGAAGATAGAATAAAAATAAATTAAGATTTTAGTAGTAGGAAAAAACGAACATCTTTCAAGAAAAAAAGATTTCTTTCCCATTTTTTCCTTTTTTAGAATACAAGAATCAAATCTGGATTCTAGTTTTTTTTTGAGCAAAACATTAATATGAGCTTGAGTTCCGATTGGAGTTTTGAAGAGTATATCTATTTATTTTTGGTTCTAGGACCAGTAGTTCTAGGAATCGACTCCACTCTCTCCAATTGTTTCTCATTATTACGAAAAGGTAACAAAGATAAAATACGAGCTTGTTTTATAGCAATAGTAATTAATCGTTGTTGTTTCAAAGTCAATCTATTCGTCCGTCTAGATAAGATTTTTCCTTGTTCACTAAGAAATCGACTAATTAAACTCATGTTTCTATAATCGATTTGATCCCCCGATCCGATTGGAGGTAAACGCCTACGAAAAGATCGTTTGGATTTACGAAAAGGTTGTTTGGATTTATCCATGGTTTGCTTATTCCTTGTTTGTTTATTCCTTCGATATAAAAGAATCTATAAAATAGAATCCTCTTTTTTTCTTATTCATTTAAGATTCGACCAAAATAGGATTTGGTTTGTATTATATATGTTAAGATGTAAAGTTCTTACTCTTCCCACTACTTGGAAAAATCAAACACGAATTCTTTTCTATCTATTTCTTTATTTCCCCATGAATCGTATACTTTTGACAATAGCGACAAAATTTTCTAAATTCTAGTCGATTGGGTGTATTGTGTCGATTCTTTTGAGTAATATATCTAGAAATGCCCAGCAATTCTTTATTGACACCCTTTCGAACACAACAGGTACATTCCAAAATCACTATAATTCTAATATCTTTACCTTTGGCCATGAACCTCCTTTTCATTTTGGATCGACTTCGTTCGCTATGGAATTTCTAACTCTTTTCTTTTTTGAATTATTAGAATTCGAATGACTTCGAAGTACTAGAATACTATAAATAGAAAGAAAAAGAGTCATATTCATTAATAGAAGAATATTAAGAATATCGTAATATATTAAGAATATCGTAATAATTAATTAATACAATTTTTTCTAACTATGAATCATTTCTATACTAATCTTAGTATTTTCTTCTTTCTATGTTAGAATTTCGTGGAACCGTCCCTAGACTGGATCCACATTTCCATTTCTTTTCTCCCAAAATTTCACTTTATTTTGACTGAGATTCAATACACTCTTTCTTTTTTTTTAGGATAGATTAGGATATAAAAGAAAAAGAATTTAGAGCCATGTTACGTAGAATTGTATCTAAAATCTTCTTCATTTTTTATCAATACAAGAATTTCATCAGGATGAAAAAAAGGGGAATGACAAGGCATCTGGAAATAAACGATTAATTTCTATCAATAGACCTGCTAAAGACCCAAACCATAAAGTGGTTAACACAGGTGCCGTTGAGAGATATGTTTTTATATCTTGCATTGAAAATCCTCCTTCTTCTTTTATTTTCTATTTTTTTCTTATTTATTTTCTTTGTATTGTATATTGTAAGAATTGTATATTGTAATACATATATAGTCCTAGTTTGCTATTCTAATAAATAGATCATAGATAATCCGATATTTTAATTTAATTTCAAGATCTTTTGTTGTTACTTGAAATTAAATTAGAATTAGGAATTACTAACTAAAATGCATATGTACAATGACCCATCAGATTCAATTTTGCCGCCCCTAAAAAAAATGACAAGAACATTCTCTACCTATCTATATCTATAGAATAGGTAGAGCAAAAAAGAAGGATGTGGAAAAAAAGATATGGATGTTATACAATGACACACTGTATAACAATTTTTCAAAGGGATGTAGCGCAGCTTGGTAGCGCGTTTGTTTTGGGTACAAAATGTCACAGGTTCAAATCCTGTCATCCCTATCTATTCTTTTGAGAGATTCCTTGAGTAAGATCAGTCAATTTTGGACATAATCTTTCATTTTTACATACTATATGTACACACAATAAACTTCGGGGATAAAAAAATCCTTTTCTTTACAATTGTATCTACTTTTATATATCTATTGTTATAGGATCTAAGATAGCGC